GTTGCCGAGATCTATCTTTTTCTAAATATCCTTGTAATTCTTCCATTTACATTTCCACTTGAGCCAGAGGCAGGAGGTTTTTCTTGGTTTATCAAATGATATATACATAGTGCAATATGGTCAGAACAGGGTATTATGTATTGTATTATGTATATAGTATAGTAAGAAAAAAATATATACCCCGGAAAAGAAAGAGGGAGTCCAATCAACAGATCTTTTTACCTTCCTTTTCTATCCAATTGGTTTATGTTCGTTATAATTACAACAGGAGAAAAAATCCTTTATTTTTGCAACCCAATCGCTCTTTTGACTTTGGAATAAATTCTATTTATCAATATACTGTTTCTTCTACACATCCGTCTACAATCCATAATAAAGAATAATTAGGATTCTGAAAAAAAAAAAGAAAAAATCAATGGTTCACTCACAGGAGAACCCACTCTTTCCCGCATTAGGCACTAATTCATTTTTAACGTCTAATTAGATCGGGTAATCATTCCAATTAAGAACATAAGCTCGTTGCTTTTTATTTTACCAGAATTGGAGCCATAGAGCTCTATCCATTTATTCACTAGACCCAACTGTAAATGTGAATTTCTTTTGTCCCCTTCCAAAAATCAAAACAATCTTTTGGAACTGTAATGATCCGGTAAGGATAAACTCAAAGTTCTACTTTAACTTTGACTTTCATTTCAAATTAAATAAATTAATAAAATCGAAAATCTAATAAAATAATAAATTGATTTTATTAGATTTTCGATTTTATTACGACATGCTGTTTTTTCCATTCATTACCCTTGAGGATCAGTCGTGGTCTTATAGACTATACCAATAGTCTGGACGAATTTGTTGCTTCATCCAAATGTGTAAAAGATCATAGTCGCACTTAAAAGCCGAGTACTCTACCGTTGAGTTAGCAACCCGGATAAATAGGATATGTAGATACGATCAAAATATAAAAATCAATTGAATTGCACTGCACGACCCTATCAAAACATTGAACTAGCAACACATCGAAAAGAAAGATTTTCTGATCAATTAGAAACACAAAATACCAAAGTTAGCAGATCGGATTAAAAATATTCCTAATCGAAATGTAAAAATTATGGCAGACCACCCATTTTTTATCAAATTCTTTTTTGATTTTCCCTAAGAAAATACATCTTGTATGAGAGTAAATGCAGCAAGGCAAAACCATCATTTGAGTGAAGGAAACAAAAAAAATCAATATGGGGTGGGGATAAACAGCCCTATTTATCTACGATCGAATTATATTTGTTCGATACACCATTGTCAATATAAAAGCAATGTTGAGAAAGTAAATCAAGTAAATAAAATAAAGACTTGTGTTGGATTGGCACAACATAAATAAGAAATTGGAATGGAAAAAATTAAGGAAAAGGTAAATAAAAAATCCCCGGTTTATTCAATCAATAAAAGTACGATAAGCAAGCTTAACCCCTTGTTTGTTGTTAAATTCAATTCCCCCACCAAAATATGAATAAAGCAAGAAAAAGGAAAATGGTGTGTAAATAGAAATAATTACACAAGGATAGATACTAGTTACCCTTCCCTACTTTATTTTATTTATTTAATAATTTTGTTTTTTCCTTTAATTAACTCAAAGTTCTTTCTTTAAAGAATTCTGCCTTCTTTAAAATATCATAAACAGTTCCTGTAGGTTGAGCACCTTTTTCAAGGAAATATAGAATAGCAGGAACATTTAAATAAGTTTGATTCTTTATCGGATTGTAAAAACCTACTTTTCGAAGATCTCTTCCTTCTCTTCGGAATCGAACATCAATTGCAACGATTCGATAGATGGCTCATTGGGATAGATGTAAATAAACAATGCCCCCCCTAGAAACGTATAGGAGGTTTTTTCCTCATACGGCTCGAGAAAAATGATTCCAATTTCTGTATATAATAGCAAGTGGATCCATAAAATCATGAATTTTACTATAATTTGAATTGAGTACTTTTTTCTTCTTCCTTACAGAAAAAGGAAGAAATCTCATTCATACTCATAACTCAAGTTGGGTAATTCTGACAAGAGAATCCTTAGACATTTATTGAGCCGTCTCTAAACTCTTTTGTTTGTCTCATTTCGAATCTATTTTTATTCCTCAGTCTGATCCAATTGTTGAGACAATTGAAAATAGTGTTTCCTTGTTTCGGAATCCTTTATCCTTGCTTTGTGAAATCATTGGGTTTAGACATTACCTCGGGGATCCTTATTCCTTTCAAAATGGCAGCAACATACCTTTTTTTGTTATTTCTTTCTATATAAATAGAATATGAATGATTGATTCCCTTGTGATACACTTTTCATCGAAATAGTTTTACCAATTTCGGAAAATTTGACTTTTCAAACTTGTTCCGAATTTGAACCTTTCGATTTAGAATTTATATATAGTGAGGATATACTTACAGAGTTGGTCTAACTTATTGATTTTCACTAACCCTAGATTCTTTCCCTTGAAAAATGAATCAATCCTTTCTTCTCGAGCTTCATCATGTACTATTTACTTATAACCCAACACAAATTAGGTTCCGGGCAGAACAGAACAAACTATGTCGAGCCAAGAGCATCTTCATTACTATAGAAGATGGCGGATGTAAAAATCCACAGCCGACCATGTCCTTCAAGTCGCACGTTGCTTTCTACCACATCGTTTCAAACGAAGTTTTACCATAACATTCCTCTAATTGAAATTTCAAAGCGGTATGGAATTGATTCAATATAAAATCATGAATAGTCATTGGTTCAACCGGTATATAATATTTCTATCTATGGATAAATAAGTATTTATCCGGATAAGGGTCAGCAAGGATCGAATTTATTTAATTTAACCCCATATTCTATCATATGAATTGAATGAAAATAAGGATATTCAATTTTACCCACATTTGACACTTGATTCCGTTTGTGAGAAACCAAATGAATTCTCAGATATGATTCTTAGAACCATTCTGAAAATTAATAAGAAAAGATTTTTCCCTTTAACAAATTATTGTTTCATGTGGAATGCAGTGTGATCCCATCTTTCGTTTCATGAAAAACGATCTGGGACGGAAGGATTCGAACCTCCGAATAACGGGACCAAAACCCGCTGCCTTACCGCTTGGCCACGCCCCATTTTGATTTCTATTCGATATTAATCAACACTAATATTGGTATTGGTTATTCGTCAATCCCAACCCAAATACACAAAAACATATGGGATATTTTGTTGCTAGGATTCAAGACATGTAGATATAGAATCAAAAAAATTCATTGATCATTACATAGAATTCAATTAAGATATTGTATGAAAGTTGAATTCCTTATATTCTCATTTTAGAATGATAATGGGGGGAGGGATTTTTTATTTGGGAAAGTCCGAACCGAAGAAAAAGAAGGATTTCTTGATCTGCCTTTTTCATTTTTCCCTTATAAAAATAACTCAAAATTATCTAATCCACAAGAACGAAATGCTTGTTATGCTTAATATCTTTAGTTTAATTGGTATCTGTCTTAATTCTGTCCTTTATTCGAGTAGTTTTTTCTTCGCCAAATTGCCCGAAGCTTATGCCATTTTCAATCCAATCGTAGATGTTATGCCTGTCATACCTGTACTCTTTTTTCTCTTAGCCTTTGTTTGGCAAGCCACTGTAAGTTTTCGATGAAATCTTTAATACTCTGCTAAATTGATGATGTATTCGATAAAAAAATTCTAAAAATTGATAAGATCAGATAAGTCTTACATTACGAACCCTCGATTCAAAAATAGAAATTCTTGTATATTGAATGAATAACCGCAGCGATGAATTTGGATCAGCCTTTTCCCCGTTCTGACCTTCCGGTGAGTATGGACTATTAGGTACTCCACAATACCTAATTATTGATATGACAAGAAATTTCGGGTAACGAATGAATCAAAATCTTATTACAAATAAATTCGTCTTATTTTTCATTTTTTGGGGTGTCAAAACAAAAAAAAAAAATGGTATATGTGGTAAAAAATAGGCAATCTATTCCCCTTTTTCAAAAAAAAAAATGATCTTGGAGATTGTGTAATGCTTACTCTCAAACTCTTTGTTTACACAGTAGTGATATTCTTTGTTTCCCTTTTTATCTTTGGATTCTTATCTAATGATCCAGGACGCAATCCTGGACGTGAGGAATAAAAAATTTCTAGTTTTTTTTGCTTTTTTCTAAATTAATTCTTAATAATCTTATTTGTTTCATACATTTAACTATGATAAAATCAAGGGATGAGAATCTTTTCGAATTCGAAAATACCAAGTGATCAGAGAAAGCGGAAAGAGAGGGATTCGAACCCTCGGTACAAATAATTCGTACAACGGATTAGCAATCCGCCGCTTTAGTCCACTCAGCCATCTCTCCTAATTCCAAATTGAAAATTTGTTATGTGATGTAACACGTGAAATAAAGATTGATAAAAATCCACCTTCTTCTCTTTATTTTCTTTTTTCATTTGATTTTTATTTATTTAATCTTATTTAACTTTATTATTATTATTTATTTTATTATATTATTAAAATATAAATTCGAAATATTCTAATAAATAATAGAAATTTTAAAAATAGCTATTAAAATTTAAACTTAAACAAAGTATTTAATATTTAGATAAAATAATTTAAATATAAATAAAATAAAAGTAAAGGTATATATTTATACTAAGAGATATATATTTATTATAGTATAAATATATTATATATAATAAAATATGTAAAAATATGTATAAGAAATATAAGAAAAATAAGAAAAAAATAGAAAAAAGCAATTGATCAGGAATTCAATATAGATAATGACTCAAAACGGATCTCCTCAATAGAAAGAATATCTTAGTTCTTTGATTTTATACGAAAGGTTTATTTTCCCGGCCTGATCTGCTTAAGTACTGGCCGGGACATTTCTTCTTTTATTCCATTGATTATTCTTTTTTTCTTTTTCTCAGTTTATTACTTAATTTCTTACTGTTGTCAAGTAAGGA